TAGTTTATTCATTTAGTATGTTGAGTCGTTTCATTTATACTTTATTCATTATAGTATGTTGAGTCGTTTCATTTATAACATTAAATAAGAGACAATGATTATTTATACATTAAATTTTATACATTTTATACATTAAATAAGAGACAATGATTTCAATTTTGAAATCATTGTCTCTATAATATAATTTAATTCTCTATCTCATAATTGATCAATAAAGTCAAAACAAGAACAAGTAATTATGGTAATTATGATCCTAAAACTCTGGAAAATGATCCTAAGAATATTAAAACTTCTCTTTCAATTATTAATGAACCTTTTCAAAATTCTATTTCAATGATTGAAAAATGTGTTTCAATTGCTTATGGCATTGGTTTCTTTAGTGAATTGGCTTATGTCATTGGTGACTTCTTTATTTAAGAAGCTTATGTCATTGGTGATTTCTTTCTTTTTTTAAGAAGCTTATGTTATTTATTTAAGAAGCTTATGGCATTCGTGAGTTCAGTTTCATTTTTTAGAATTATAGCAATTAATAAAACACGAACACATACAAAAAGAAGGTCTCAAAAAACAAAAGGCAAGCAAGAGGATTTATCTTGGCAGGCATCCCCTACTACTGGGGGGGCCTACTGGGCTATTAGCTCAGTGGTAGAGCGCGCCCCTGATAACTGCGTCGTTGTGCCTGGGCTGTGAAGGCTATCAGCCACATGGATAGTTCAATGTGCTCATCAACGCCTGACCCAGAGATGTGGATCATCTAAGGCACATTAGCATGGCGTACTCCTCCTGTTCGAACCAGGGTTGAAAACTGACTTTTTTTTAGCAGGAGGATAGATGAGGTGATTAAGGTGAGATCGAATGTAGATCAAATTTTCTATTCATTCGTGGGATCTGGGCGGTCCTGGGCAGCCATGTTTTTTGGCTACCTTTTTTCGAGAATCCATGCATATCTTATCAGTGTATGGAAGGCTATCTCTCGAGCACAGGCTGAAGTTCTTATTATTAAGCCTAAATGTGTAAAAAAACACCTAAGAACACATCTTCACAGACCAAGAACTACGAGATCACTTTTTATTCTAGGGTGACGGAGGGATCATATCATTCGAATTCATGCTTTTTTCTTTGCGTGGGATGCGGGAAATAGAGTAAGTATAGGTCCGGCCGAGAGACTTTTTCTTTCTAAACCTATATGGATAGTTAAATAGGTCTTCGACTCGTTCAATTACTATGAACAATTTCCGGATCAGTAGATTAGGAAATCGTTATTCGTCTCCTAATAAACGATGAGAAAAGCAGGATCGAAAAAGGATCTTGGAGTGTCTGGGATTGGGTTAGGAGGATCTTATTAATACCTCCTTTTCTCTTCTCATCCAAATTTTGACTTCTTTTTTTGCCGTTGGTGAAGAAAAAGGAAGGAGAGCAAGTACACTTGGAGAGCGCAGTACAGCGGAAAATTGTATGCTGTGTTCGGGAAGGATGAGTCGCTCCTGAATGAAGAGAGAACTTATTTTCATCGAATCATAGGTGCGATTATTTACTTCACGGGCGAGGTCTCTGGTTCAAGCCCAGGATAGCCCACGCATTATGCGCTATGTAGTAGGATTGTTGTCTGCTTCATTTGATATCTACGGGGATATAGCTCAGTTGGTAGAGCTCCGCTCTTGCAATCGGGTCGTTGCGATTACGGGTTGGATGTCTGATTGTTTAGGCGGTAATGATAGTATTTTTACCTGAACCAGTGGCTCACTTTTTATCAGTAATGGGAGAAAGGACCGTAACATGCCACTAAAAAACTCTATTAAGACGAGGATAGACTGTCAAGAACGTAGAGAAGGTAGGGTGGGTAGTTGGTTAGATCTAGTATGGATCGTACATGGTCCATAGTTGGAGTTGGCGGCTCTCCTAGGGATCTTTCTTATAGGATCCTCGGGGAAGAGGATCAAGTTGGCCCTTGCGAACAACTTGATGTACTATCTCCCTTCAACCCTTTTTAGCCCAAAAAAACGGGGGCAGAAGGAAAAGTCATGCCATGGACCGACCCCATCATCTCCACCCCGTAGGAACTACGAGATCGCTCCAAGGATGCTTTCGTCATCCAGGGGTCACAGACCGACCACAAACCCTGATTTGAGAAGTGGAACGCATTAGCTGCCCCTTCTGATTGGGCAGGAAGGGTCGGAGAAGGGCAATCTTTTTAAGATAAGACCAAAGAGTCGGTGGAAAAAAGAAGAGCTTTTTGTTCCTGGTTCTTCCGGAGTTTGAATTCTTAAGAACTTCAAGAATTCCTAGGGGCAACATTGCTTTTGGGAGGAGTTGCTCTTTGGAGAGCACAGTACAATGAAAATTGTGAGCTGTGTTCGGGGGGAAGGCTATTGTCGATTGTTGACCTTCTATGGTAGACTTAATCAAGAGGGTTCAATAGACAGTGGTTGACCCTGTGGCGGATGCCAGCGGTTCGAGTCCGCTTATCTCCACCCCGTGATGATTCTGCGGAGCAGATCAG